ATTCAACCAACTCCAATTCTTTTACCCATTAATATCTTAGAAGATTTCACAAAACCTTTATCACTTAGTTTTCGACTTTTCGGGAATATATTAGCTGATGAATTAGTAGTTGTTGTTCTTGTTTCTTTAGTACCTTCAGTGGTTCCTATACCTGTCATGTTCCTTGGATTATTTACAAGCGGTATTCAAGCTCTGATTTTTGCAACTTTAGCTGCGGCTTATATAGGAGAATCGATGGAGGGCCATCATTGACTTGTTTTTGATTTCGAAATAAGCTCTTTAACTTAGATAAAAGCAAAGTAATACTAATATTAGGACATTGTTTGTTTTTAAAAAAATTGTAATTGCATGAGCTTAAATCAATCAAATACTAAGATTGCTATGCAATGATTCGATCTAATGAATTCGTCTATTTTTCTAGAATAATGAAATGATAAAAAAAGGAATAAAGGAGGAAAAAACTCGATTCCTAAAAAATGGGTTGGTAGGAGAGCGTGTGTTGGCCTCGGTATCTCTAATTTAATGATTATAAGTCAACTCTTGGAACTTTTTCGAAGACGTATTCTAGAATCTGAGTGACTCTAAGATAGGAATAGTAGGTTTACATTATCTAAGGCGGACTTGTATATGTGATAATGGATTAGGGATATATGACCTAAGGATAGATCTAATTTGATTTATTGCTATAAATTGAGACGGGGATTTCAATAGAAGTACTTCCCTTTCGTCTGTGACTCTGAATGAATTGAATAAGAAACGAAATCAAGAAAAAGACCGAAGAATAAAAAGAACAATTCGGGACAAAGCAACGGACGAAGTAAAGTTGTGGGACTTCACATCAGAGTTCTGAGTTACTTCGCCTGGATCAATTTGAGTGATGGAATAATTTAGTTCTAATTCATTGGTTGCTTGTATCATTAACCATTTCTTTATTTTGGTGCGAGGAACTTATAATGAATCCACTGGTTTCTGCTGCTTCCGTTATTGCTGCTGGATTAGCCGTTGGACTTGCTTCTATTGGACCTGGAGTTGGTCAGGGTACTGCTGCAGGCCAAGCTGTAGAAGGTATTGCGAGACAACCCGAGGCGGAGGGAAAAATAAGAGGTACTTTATTGCTTAGTCTGGCTTTCATGGAAGCTTTAACAATTTATGGACTAGTTGTAGCATTAGCGCTTTTATTTGCAAATCCCTTTGTTTAATCTAATCCTAGAAATCTAAATAAAAATCCATATTTTTTATTCCCCTGTCCTTCCCGTCCAAAATTTAACTCCTACAATTCCTTATTAGTTAAGCTAATGCCCAATTTCCGGGAAGGACAGATTTTGGGTGGGGGTGTTCGCATATCACCTTGCTTTTTTCCTTCCCCTTCTTAGTCCAATAGAACTGAAATGTTTCAACAAACACGAGTTATTTCCCAAGTAACATAAGTCCTAGTATCGAATTATCATTCGTAGTCGAAATTGAAAAAGTCAAATCTAGTTCTACATAGAATAGATTTTTGACGCGGTTTAGCAATAAAATACAGGGGGGGCGAAGTGATACAAAAAGAACTCTGTTTGCCTTTTTTATTCTAGGGAGATCATATGAAAAACGTAACCAATTCTGTCGTTTATTTGGGTCACTGGTCATCCGGCGGGAGTTTCGGGTTTAATACCGATATTTTAGCAACAAATCCAATAAATCTAAGTGTAGTGCTTGGTGTATTGATCTTTTTTGGAAAGAGAGTGTGTGCGAGTTGTTTTTTTCAAAAAAGGGGCTGGATCGGACCAGCTGCACCTTTTTATTATAACTAGAAAAAGTGCATAATCCCACGAATTACTTCTGAATAACTTAAGAAATCATATGGAAGAACCATAGCATTTCGTGAGTTTTTGGTAAATCTATTTTTATTCTCTATGAACCAATAAAGTGGGCCCAATAGCATGGTTAAAGCAAAACCGTTTGAAATCCGGCGCAGCATGGTACTCTTTCTACCACTATGTTAATGGTTTTTATTATAATTGGCATTTTTTTCGATATATAACACTCATGTCGATAAACTAATTTGAACCATTTATTGGAAAAATGGGTGTTTCACCCACTTTTTTTATCCAATGCTGACGTGATGGGATGACCTATGTATAAAATACGGTAAGAAGCTTTTTTGGATTTGAAAAAAAAAAGAAACAACTTTGCTGACAATTACATATACATATTTTTTCTGTGGTTAGAAGAGTCCTCCGAATATTCTGGTCTTGTATTAGCGATCTGGTTCAATATTTTGAGTTTCGAATATGAACAGAAAAAAGAGGATAGGCTCATTCCATTCAACAAAAAATATGGGATCATAAATAAGAAAGAGTTGGAATATTTGAGCGTGAGAGCCAAATGAATCGAAAGATTCATGTTTGGTTCGGGAAGGGATCGTGAAAGTTTTGAAATGAATGGAAAGAAAATCCACTTTCATTAAATGATTTATTAGATAATCGAAAACAGAAAATCTTGAATAGTATTCGAAATT